TTCTCCGAGTAAAGCTCTTCGCATCGCGATGCCTATTGTATCGGCTTGGCCTTTCATAAGTGGGGCCAGAATAAAGCGTCCATAATAAAGACGCTTACTGTCTGCTCTTGATTCAACACATTTCCACTGTAGTGTCCGAGTAGATACTGTTACTTTCTCTCGAACCATAGTAATATTATTTGATCAAATCATTGAATTATTTATTTCTCTTGAAATCTCTTCAATGTTTACACACGTCTTTTTTTGGGAGGCCTACAGCCATTATGTGGCATAGGGGTTACATCCCGTACGAAACTTAATAGTATGCCGCTTCTACGAATAGCTCTTAATGCCGCATCTCTCCCGAGACCCGGGCCCTTTATCATGACTTCTGCTCGTTGCATACCTTGATCCACCACTGTCCGAATAGCATTTCCCGCTGCGGTTTGAGCGGCAAATGGTGTCCCTCTTCTTGTACCCTTGAATCCACAAGTACCGGCAGACGACCAAGAAATTACTCGACCCCGTACATCTGTAACAGTCACAATGGTATTGTTGAAACTTGCTTGAACATGAATAACTCCCTTTGGTATTCTACGCGCATTCTTACGTGAACCAATACGTCTATTTCTACGCGAACCAATTTTTGGTATAGGTTTTGCCATATTTTATCATCTTATAAATATAAGTCAGAGATATATGGATATATCCATTTCATGTCAAAACAGATCCTGGTTTTTTTACTGATTTTTTTGTACATCTGTACATCAGGTCCTTTCTATTTTGGGAGTCCCTTTTGGTTTAAAAAGATTATCCTTGTCTTTGTTTATGTCTCGGGTTGGAACAAATTACTATAATTCGTCCCCGCCTACGTATTAATCGACATTTTTCACAAATTTTACGAACAGAGGCCCTTATTTTCATATTTGTCACTCCCTTTCTTAATTCTGAATCTACTTAAATTGGAAGAAAATAAGTTTCTTAAAATTTCTAACTTCGAATTGTATCCCTACGAAAGAATGTTGAAATCAAAAAACCACCAAATTCTTTGAGTCTTTACTTTTTAATATACTAAATATACAAATTCTATTTCCTTTAGTTGAATCATAAGAACTTACCAAAATTTTGATTCTATTTACGGGTAGTATATGTATAAAATTACGTTGAACCTTTCCCGAAGCAAAACCCAGAATCGGATTTTCATTATCTAAACGAACTTGAAATATACATACCATTGGGACGTAGTTCAGTAATTAAATCCTCACGAATCCTTTTTTGTTCTTTCATTCCAGGTAAAACGGCTTTGAAGCATCAACTAATCAAAGAGGCATAATATTATATTAGAAACCTACCCTAATTACTCTTTTTTTTCACAAATATGAAAGTTCCGCATATGATTTGGCTATCAGAAAGATTACCATATATAACACAAAATTTCCCCGCCGATTCCTTCTATTCGAGCCTCTCGGTCTGTCATTATCCCTCGAGAAGTAGAAAGAATTACAATTCCCATTCCGCCTAAAATTCTCGGAATTCGTTGATAGTTAGAATAGATTCGTAGGCCGGGCCGGCTGATCCGTTTTAAATTTAAAACAGTTCTATACGGCCCTTTCCTATTTCTCCTATGTCGTAGGGTTAAAACCAAAAAAAAATTACGGCTTTCCTGATGTTTTCTCACGTTTTCAATAAAACCTTCTCGTAAAAGGATTTTAACAATATTTTCAGTGATGTTAGTAGATGGTATTCGAACTGTTCTTTTTTCATTCATGTCAGCATTTCGTATAGAGGTTATTATGTCAGCAATAGTGTCTTTACTCATGATAAACTAAGATTATTGTTGCCCCCGAATTTTGATATAATCAACATGCTCTATTTCTTTTTTTCTGAATTCATAAATATTTATGAATTTTAAAAGGTATATACGTGATATACAAACAATCTACGAATTTAATTTAAATTAATCCATTTCATTCAAATATTATAAAACTATATCACGGCATTCCCTTATAATACTTCAGGTGCTAATGAAACGATTTTAGTGAAATTTAACTGTCTTAATTCCCGGGGGATCGCGCCAAAAATTCGGGTTCCCTTTGGATTCCCTTCTTGATCAATAACAACAGCAGCATTGTCATCATATCGTATTATCATACCGTTGTCGCGTTTGAGTTCTTTACAAGTACGTACAATTACAGCTCGGATCACTTCTGATCTTTCTAGAGGTGTATTTGGTACTGCTTCTTTGATTACAGCAACAATAACGTCACCGATACGAGCATATCGTCGATTACTAGCTCCTATGATTCGAATACACATCAATTCTCGGGCCCCGCTGTTGTCCGCTACATTCAAATGGGTTTGAGGCTGAATCATATCTTTTTTTTATTGGTTTTGTCTTTTGCAATGTAAAGGGTGAAAAAAAAGAAATATTGTTTGTTCAAAACAAAACAAGAAACCTACAATTGTTTTTTTATCAAAAAAATTCTTTCCTTTTGTTATACATTCCTATCCTATACCGAAAGAATGAATTGAGTTCGTATAGGCATTTTTGATGCCGCTATTGAAATAGCCTTTCTGGCTATATTTTCTGCCACTCCGCTCATTTCATAAAGTATTCTGCCGGGTTTAACAACAGCTACCCAATATTCGGGAGATCCTTTCCCCGAACCCATACGTGTTTCTGTAGGTCTTACTGTAACTGGTTTGTCTGGAAATATACGTACCCAGATTTTTCCGCCGCGGCGTGCATTTCGTGTCATTGCTCGCCGCCCCGCTTCTATTTGTCTAGACGTGATCCAAGCGGGTTCAAGTGCTTGAAGAGCATATCTACCAAAGCAAATACGATTACCTCGATAAGATATTCCTTTCATTCTTCCTCTATGTTGTTTACGGAATCTGGTTCTTTTGGGGTTATAGTTGATGGTTGTTTATCAATTCCACCCATCTCTACTACAGAACCGGACATGAGAATTTCTTCTCATCCAGCTCCTCGCGAATTAAATGATTAAAAATAAAATACATGCTGAATACTGAATCGGGAGATTCTTTGAAATTTCATTTAATAGAATTTTTTTATCTTTTGATTTGGTATATAATATAATTAATCACGTATTCTATTTATAGATAATGTAATTTTATAGATAATGTAATTTAGGTATAATGTTATAATGAATCTTTATTTTATTTTGCTTTTATTATCATATCGAATTTATTCAAATTTCTAAAAAAAAATTCGCGGGCGAATATTTACTCTTTCAACATTTAGTTGTAAGATTAGTTTATGACATAATCTTTCAAAAACAAAAAATGAATTCTGGTTCGTTCCGCCATCCTACCCACTGAATCATTAGGATTCCTTTTCAATAGAATCTGATGCATTCACAGGTTCTGTCGTTCCCACCACCTCTCGAGTAATGATTAGGTCTGAACTCTACAACGGAGCCCCTAATGAAATTTGTTTTTGAGTCAACCTTCTCAGTCTTTATTGGCTCGGGGCTCTTTATTTGTGGTTTTATCCACGTATTTGTTTAATTAGGGATCAATCAGTATTGATGCTTTATTACATTCTTTTTTATGAGATGACTCATAGACCGTACATATTGGAATCATATATCGTTGATATTCTTTTTCTATCTTTCTCTCACCCTTCCATTTATCTGTATACTTTTCTTGCTTTACAACCCATAATCAGATTGGTTTTTCTTTTTTGTTTTTGCAAAAAAAGATTTCAGTTGCTACAACGATATGACTTATATATCACATATATCATATTTTGACTGGCTCTTTCTTTATATCCAGATAATGCGAAGCGATGAGTTGGTTATTAGTTCTATAGTTATTAGTTCGTAATACGGGCTGTTCCATTTTTTGAATCCTAATCCTACAAAAACCAACGAGTCACACACTAAGCATAGCAATTATACCAAATGATTAATTGGATTTTTATTCAACCTTATAGAATTGTTCATTTTTTTATCACTAAATAGAACTAAATACAAGTCGAGTAAATGCTTATTATTCTTCGTCTACAAATATCCAAATTTTGATACCTAATACCCCGTAGATAGTTCGAACTGCGTAGGAACAATAATCTATTTTGGCTCGAATGGTTTGTAGAGGAACCCTACCTTCTCTGATCCATTCGACACGTGCAATTTCTTTTCCGTCGATACGCCCTGCTATTTGTACTTGAATTCCTTTTGTACCTGCCTGCTCAGTTAATTCAATAGCTTTTTTCATTGCTTTGCGAAATGAAACTCTATTTTTTAATTGCCCGGCTATAAATTCCGCAAGAATATTGGGGTGGCTATAAGGGTTTACAATTTTTGTAATAGCAATGTTGAGTTTTCGGTTTACACAATTGAGTTCTTTTTGTACATTGAACTGTAATTCTTCGATTTTGCGAGTCCTTTCTTCTATTAATAACTTGGGGAATCCCATATAGATTATGACTTGAATCAAATCAATTCTTTTTTGAATCTCTATACGTGCAATTCCCTCGACATTAGAGGATATTTTCAGATTTTTTTGTACATAATTTTTGATACAATCTCGTATTTTTTGATCTTCTTGTAGATCTTCGGAATAATTCTTTGGTTGTGCAAACCAAACAGAATGATGACCTTGAGTTGCACCAAGTCTGAAACCAAGTGGATTTATTTTTTGTCCCATAGTCCCCCACTACTATATATATCGTGAAACATCATATCGGTGTGTTTTTTTTTATCCATTCGGGTTTTTTTAAGCATAACATAATATAGCGTATTTGTAGTTTTTCTAATATGGAATATTCTTTCTTTAAATATTCCTCAGTTGCTTTTTCCTTTTATCTCTTTCTAGTTGTTCATCTACAGATATATCTTTCAACACAATAGTTATATGACAGGTCGATCTTCTTATCGGATAACCCCGCCCTCGAGCTCGGGGTTTTAATTTTTTCACGGTCGTGCCCTCGTTGACTTCAGCTTTACTAATGATTAAACTTGTTTCATTCAAACCTTTATTGTGATTAGCGTTTGCTG